TTTAGCTCATTTTTTTTGAGCTATTCTATTTGAGATATATACGAAAATATAACATACTTTTGGAATAAGAAAAATATGAACAGAGAGGAAAAAAAGAAAAAAGAAAGTAAAGAATATCTATCCCGATCCGTCTCAATGAATTAATTTCATTTGTATGAGGTATGAATATCTATCCTGATACATTATTCACGTGTCAGGAACCAGATTTGAACTGGTGACACGAGGATTTTCAGTCCTCTGCTCTACCAACTGAGCTATCCCGACCATTTCCCGTGCATCATCCTAGCAGAGTACTTATATCTATGTCAATGAAAAGAACTAAAAAAGAAAATATGAACAAATTGGACCTAGCCCCTGAATTTCTTAGATCTTCAAAAAGAAGACTTTCTTTGTAAATGTAAGGAAAAATATATGGACTATGAATGATTCAATAACGGAGATTCCTTGAACATATATGTTCATATCGTACTATACAAAACAAATGAGATTGGATTGGAAGAAGATACGAGGATTTCTATTCGAATCCATTTGTGAAAGAACAGAGTGAATGAAATGAGAAAGATATTGAATTTTGTTTGAACTGAGCCACTGATGAAAAAAAAAGAAAGAGGATGAGGATAAATAAAGAGCGAGGAAGTAAAATGGGCTTTTTATTGGGGATAGAGGGACTTGAACCCTCACGATTTTAAAATTCGACGGATTTTCCTCTTACTATAAATTTCATTGTTGTCGGTATTGACATGTAAAATGGGACTCTCTCTTTATTCTCGTCCGATTAATCTTCAAAAGATCTATCAAACTCTGGAATGAATCATTTGATCACTGAATATTCGAATTCGATTCTTTTTTCAACTTCAATTGGAATTGATTCACAATAACTCTTCCATTTTTAATATATTTTTTGATCTCTATCATTCTAATTAATAGAGAATAGAAATAGAAGATTTCTATTTTCATATATAGAGATACAGAATAGGATTCAATATAAGATTTGGGTTGTGATTAATCATTTGCTATGTCAGTATGTATACGTACGTATTAGGTATATAAGGTTATCCTTTCTGTCATTTCGATAGAAAGGATTTTAGCTACTAACGTAACGTAGTAAATTTCATTCGTTAGAACAGCTTCCATTGAGTCTCTGCACCTATCCCTTTTTATTCTCATTTTCCATCTCTCAAAACAAAGATTTGGCTCAGGATTGCCCATTTTTAGTTCCAGGGTTTCTCTGAATTTGGAAGTTACCACTTAGCAGGTTTCCATACCAAGGCTCAATACAATCAAGTCCGTAGCGTCTACCAATTTCGCCATATCCCCCTTTCCTTTGATACAAGGATCCAGTTGTAATTCCATCCACCTCTTTCATTGATCTTGGCACTATTGAATTCATTAGGTAATGATTCCTATATCGAAAAAGTGTATGCTGCTATTTTCTTTTTTTGCCCAACCTCTATTCTATATTCTATCATTTCATCTCTATTGGATGAACCGTATTTTTTTCAATACGAAATGATTCTATCATTGATGTATCCGCAATTCAATATGGATAGATATATCCCACATATATATATGCCTTTCCTCTTCCTTCATTTTTACAGTGCAGTTTGGAATAGTGGAACGGTCGATATTCATTATTTTTTTTTTCATTTCGAATTCTAATTTCATTGATATATTGATATTTTATTTCATATTCATATATATGAATATGAAATTGAATTTCTATTTAGATATCTAATTTATTTAGATCTAAATAGTTTTCTTTTCTATTTTCTAAATAGAATCAATAAATGAAATAAAAAAAGAAGAAGAATCACTAGGTAATAGCTAAGATTCGATAGTTTCCTGTATTCCTATACACTATTGCTCTTATATCCGCCCGCTTAGCTCAGAGGTTAGAGCATCGCATTTGTAATGCGATGGTCATCGGTTCGATTCCGATAGCCGGCTCTTTTTCTTTATCAATTTTTTTATTTCCATGATTGAAAATATCTACTCTCGCTTTCTCTAAATGTCGGGTCACCGATCTATTATGTCATGGTAACTTGCAGCTATAGCTATGAAGAAAAAAGTTTACTAGAACAATTAGATCTCTACAGAAGAAATTGGAAAACGTAACCTTCGCTTGAATTTCCTATATATACAAAAAATACGAATATTGATAAAATTTATTTTATTCTGTTTTGTAGGACTTTAGTAAATTTAGTTTTGCTTTGCTAATCCTTTAGTTCAGTCTGAATTTCTATTTTTTTGTCAAATGAAAGTGAATCAAAAAGGAGCCTTTATATGTCTCGTTACCGAGGACCTCGTTTCAAAAAAATACGCCGGCTGGGGGCTTTACCGGGACTAACTAGTAAAAGACCCAGATCCAGAAGTGATCTTCAAACCCAATTGCGCTCTGTAAAAAGATCACAATATCGTATTCGTTTAGAAGAGAAACAGAAATTGCGTTTTCATTATGGTCTGACAGAGCGACAATTACTTAAATATGTGCATATTGCTG